TATGGTTCATACATATGATATTATTTCTGAATTTATTCAGAAGTAATTCGCGAGATCGTGCACCTTTTTTTCCTAGTTATAAAGAAGAAAGTGCAGCTGGTTAGGTCCAACTTATTCTTGAAATAAACAACTCGCACACACTCCCTTTCCAAAAAAAATCAATATACCAAGGACTACACTTAGATTTATTGGATTTGTTGCTAAAATATCGGTATTAAATCCGAAACTCCCGGCGGATGGCCAGTGACCCAAGGAAACGAAAGAATCGGTTACATTTTTCATATGATCTCCTCTTATGGATAGGACTAATTGAACAGAATTCTTTTTATATTACTTTATTTTTGAAATTCTTATTTCTATTTTATTATTTCCATTGAAGTCCCCAATAAAAATAAATAAAATACTTATTATAATTAGGTCTCTGGTCTCATATCAATTAAAAAATACCTCGTTTGTCGCAACGCTTCCTAAAAAAAAGGTTACATTGGACTGAGAACGGGAAGGAAGAAAGCGAGTGTATCCACTAATTCCTGATCCTCAAATTAGTCCTTCCCACGGGGTATTGTCTCAACGAATAAGTTAAAGTTGTTGTAGGAGTTAAGTCTTGATATAATTCGAAAAAGCAAGCGACAAATCCACGGCAATAAAATAAGACAAAACAAAGACTTTCACATTTCTATAGGATTAAACAAAGGGATTTGCAAATAAAAGTGCTAGTGCTACGACCAGTCCATAAATCGTTAAAGCCTCCATAAAAGCCAGACTAAGCAATAAAGTACCTCGTATTTTACCCTCTGCCTCTGGTTGTCTCGCGATACCCTCTACGGCTTGGCCCGCCGCAGTACCTTGACCAACTCCGGGTCCAATAGAAGCCAGCCCTACGGCCAACCCAGCAGCAATAACGGAAGCAGCAGAAATCAGTGGATTCATGGTAAGCTCCTCGCATAAAAATAAAGAAATGGTTAATGATACAAGCAACCAATTAATTATAACTTATTATTCCATTACGAAAATCCATCCAGTCGAAATAACTATGAAAAATTCAAAATTTAAAAATTAAGGTAATGAGATTATTGAATGATCAGAACTGCTTTGATCTCGCGTTTTTAGTTCCTATCCATAGAGTCTTTATCAATCCATAATCAATCCATAAGGGCCTAGTTCTTTTATTTCATTTATTTGTTACGAACCATTCATTCTTTCAATTCTACACCCTTTACTCCTCTATATGCTTGATTTCATCTGTTTATTCATCCGGCCCAGACGAAATGAAAGGGCTTCTATTGTAATTGTAATTCCTATCTAAATTCACGGTAGGGTAAGAAAATAAATAAGATATATGGGTAGTTCATATATAACTAGTAAATATCTAATATCACATATACATGGCTTTCTTACATAACGTAAACCAAAAATTAACATCTTATATTCAATCCAATTCTAGAATCATTCTTTGAATTGAAACATAAAGAAAAGTTGGCTTATAGTCATTAAATTACATTACATATACCCAGTCCGAACCCACCCCTAACCTAATCCATTTTTTATGAATCTTCTTTGTAAATTAAATTATTGGTTTCCTTTTCTTTATCATTATCCCGCATTAATACAAGCATGAATACAAATAGACGAATTCATTAGTCTGAATTCTTACATATCAATACAATATTTGAGATCTAATTGCATAAAATTAATTTGAATTTTGATCAATCGTTGAATTGAATGAAATCAAGTGAAATGGGAATAGTTCCATAGAACTTTTTTTTTTCATCGCACACCGGAACCCGATAACATAACAATTCTTATCCAAATCCAAATTATGATATGAATAGTAAATCTTGTGATTCACTGAACAAAAAGAAATATATTATTGGAGGGAGTATGACAGAAGTGGACCAAATTAAATCTTAGGAAAAAGATCTTTTAAACCCCGCCCCCCTTTTTGACAATTGAATTCCATAATATCGTAATTTTTTTTTACTGCTACTCTAAATCATATATACCCTATATTGTATCTATTCTGTTCCAAAATAGCTTATCTGAACCGCCCACACATTGCTTTGGGATAAAAAAAAGCATATTTTGAAAGATAGTCAATGATGACCCTCCATGGATTCCCCTATATAAGCCGCGGCTAAAGTTGCGAAAATAAGAGCTTGAATACCACTTGTAAATAATCCAAGGAACATGACAGGTATAGGAACTACCGAAGGTACTAAAGAAACAAGAACAACAACTACTAATTCATCAGCCAATATATTACCAAAAAGTCGAAAACTAAGCGATAAGGGTTTTGTGAAATCTTCTAGGATGTTAATTGGTAAAAGTATTGGAGTTGGTTGAATATATTTACCGAAATAACCCAATCCTTTTTTTGTAAGACCCGCATAAAAATATGCTACTGACGTAGGTAAAGCTAAAGCAACAGTAGTATTTATATCATTCGTGGGTGCGGCCAACTCCCCGTGAGGTAACTGTATGATTTTCCAAGGTAAAAGAG